CTGCAATAAGGGCTCGGTGTCATTATGTTAATAAAAAATGGCTCGGCGGCATGTTAACAAATTGGTCCACTACAGAAAAAAGACTTCATAAGTTTAGGGACTTGAGAACTGAACATAAAACAGAGGGATTCAACCGTCTTCCGAAAAGGGATGCAGCTGTGTTGAAGAGACAATTATCTCGCTTGGAAACATATCTAGGCGGGATTAAATATATGACGGGATTGCCTGATATTGTAATCATCATCGATCAGCAAGAAGAATATACGGCTCTTAGAGAATGTATCACTTTGGGAATTCCAACCATTTCTTTAATTGATACAAATTGTAATCCCGATCTCGCAGATATTTCTATTCCAGCAAATGATGACGCTATAGCTTCAATTCGATTCATTCTTAATAAATTAGTATTCGCAATTTGTGAGGGTCGTTCTAGCTATATACAAAATTCTTGATTAATAATAAGATAAATAAATCAAAAAATTTTTTGAGGGAGAGGCTCCCTTTATTTCGATTTATAAAATCGGTTACTACTCCTGAATCATACAAAAGAAAAAGATATAAAAAACTGGGTATATTGTGTGATTAGTTTAGTTGGTATCCAAAACTAAAATATAAAATTAAAGTAAATTAAGTAAAAAAAAGGGGGGGGTCTTGAATCAAAATAATTTAAAGTTCTTATTTATGTCAGAGGGCAATATGACTGTTTTATCATGTTCCATCAACACACTAATAAAAGAAGGGTTATATGAGATATCTGGTGTCGAAGTAGGCCAACATTTCTATTGGCAAATAGGGGGTTTCCAAGTCCATGCCCAAGTCCTTATTACTTCTTGGGTTGTAATTGCTATCTTATTAGGTTCCGCAGTTATAGCGGTTCGCAATCCCCAAACCGTTCCAACTGACGGCCAAAATTTCTTTGAATTTGTCCTTGAATTCATTCGAGACGTGAGTCAAACCCAAATTGGAGAAGAATATGGCCCATGGGTTCCCTTTATTGGAACCCTGTTTTTATTTATTTTTGTTTCTAACTGGTCAGGAGCCCTTTTACCGTGGAAAATTATCCAGTTACCTCAGGGAGAATTAGCAGCACCAACGAATGATATAAATACGACGGTTGCGTTAGCTTTACTCACATCAGTAGCCTATTTTTATGCGGGTCTTAGCAAAAAAGGATTAGGGTATTTCAGTAAATACATTCAACCAACTCCAATTCTTTTACCCATTAACATCTTAGAAGATTTTACAAAACCCCTATCACTTAGTTTTCGACTTTTCGGAAATATATTAGCCGATGAATTAGTAGTTGTTGTTCTTGTTTCTTTAGTACCTTTAGTGGTTCCTATACCTGTCATGTTCCTTGGATTATTTACAAGCGGGATTCAAGCTCTCATTTTTGCCACTTTAGCTGCGGCTTATATAGGTGAATCTATGGAGGGTCATCATTAACTATTTTTTTATATTCGTTTTTAGGTTAGCCCAATTATAGAATAGTTGGTTTACGTTATGTAAGAAACACTTGTATATGTGATATTTGATATTGACTAGGTATATATGAGTTAAAGATCTATATAATCTGTCCCACTACTTTTGTGAATTTGGTTTAGACAGGGATTCGATTATAAGTTCTTCCTTTTTATCTGCGAATTGGCTGAAAAAAAGCGAAAAAAAAAAAGAACGAAGAATTCAAAGAGTGGTTCATAAATGGCATAAAAAGTCGTATATATATATTATGAATTTTTAAAAATCCCGTGGATAGGAACTAATATCAAAGCAATTCTTTGATTCAATAATATTATTATATTATTTCAATGAAAGTTTTTGGTTTTTTTCTGGATGAATCCTAGCGATGACTTTATTATAATTAAGTCCTAAGTCGTTGGATGATTGTATCATTAACTATTTCTTTATTTTGGTGTGAGGAACTTATCATGAATCCACTGATTTCTGCTGCTTCGGTTATTGCTGCTGGGTTGGCTGTTGGGCTTGCTTCTATTGGACCTGGAGTTGGTCAAGGTACAGCTGCGGGTCAAGCTGTCGAAGGTATCGCGAGACAACCTGAGGCAGAAGGAAAAATCCGAGGTACTTTGTTGCTTAGTTTGGCTTTTATGGAAGCTTTAACAATTTATGGCCTGGTTGTAGCATTAGCGCTTTTATTTGCTAATCCTTTTGTTTAATCCTATAAATCATAAAATTTCCGGATTTTTTTTCGTAGTTTTTTTAATTCTATCAAGATTTAACTCCTACAATTATTCATTGAGACAACAATCCTTGGGAAGGACTAATTTGAGGATGGGGAATTAGTACATCGATTCGCTTTCTTCCTTCCCCTTATTCTTTTAGTTTAATGGAATTTTTTTTTAGGAGTGTTGCGAAAAAAGATGTTTTTTGAAATTGACATAAAACGTGGTCTCAAATTCTAGCTTAATTCTAATAAGTCTCATTATTATTATTGAAAATTAAAAATTTTGGAAAATACATTTGTAAATAGAATAGGTTTTTT